ATCTATATATACATCTGCTCATAGATTAGATCTGTATTATCTTTAAAAAAATTAAATTTAAGAAGGAGGGTTTTCAATGCGAGATCTAAAAACATATCTTTCCGTAGCACCAGTACTAAGTACTCTATGGTTTGGGTCTTTAGCTGGTCTATTAATAGAAATCAATCGCTTTTTCCCCGATGCATTGACATTTCCTTTTTTTTCATTCTAGCTAGTTATTAACACGCTAACGGGGTAATGAAGATTAGAGAAATAAGCCATTTTCTGTGACTAATACCCCCTTATTTTTTTTCCTTCGAGTCTGAACTCAGGTTGTGGTGAAGTTGAATCTACTTTTCTTCTTTAATTGCCCTTTTATTTTAAAATAAAAGAAAGGGCAATTAAAAAAGGGGGGATACAAATAACCCGGTGGGTTTAGCATAAGAGTATTATACACGAGACTTTAAAAAAATAATGCGAGTAGAAATATAGTTAGAAAATTTTTGAGTTTGATTACATTACATACTATCTATTTCTTAATTTATATACCCTTTATTATTACTCTATTGATTGCAATGAACTCGTTTTAGTTGTATTTTGAGTTAGCAACATCTATATTTTTTATTTCCTTTCTTCTTCACTTCGGGTCGAAAAAATTTTGTTTGAATTTAAAATCCCAAAAATAAAAAGGAGGTTCATGGCTAAGGGGAAAGATGTCCGAGTAAAAGTTTTTTTGGAATGTAATAGTTGTGTTCGAAAGAGTGTTAATAAGGAATCAAGGGGCGTTTCCAGATATATTACTCAAAAGAATCGACACAATACACCTAATCGGTTAGAATTTAGAAAATTCTGTCCCTATTGTTACAAACATACAATTCATGGAGAGATAAAGAAATAAAAAAGATCGAACCGAACGTCTGACTATCCTCCTTTTAATTCAATGAAGGGGACAAAACTTTTTTCATTATAATTCTATATTATTTACTATTTTTTTTATATAAATAAATAATATTTAAATTTTTTTATATAAATAAATAATATTTAAAAAATAAATATAAAGATAAATAAACAAACCTAATCCTATTTCCGCTGTACCTAAAAAAATTTTTAATACGAAGTAGGATTTTTGGTATAAGGCAGAAATTAAACAAACTATGGATAAATCCAAGCGACCCTTTATTAAATCTAAGCGATCTTTTCGTAGGCGTTTGCCCCCGATCCAACCGGGGGATCGAATTGATTATAGAAACATGAGTTTAATTAGTCGATTTATTAGTGAACAAGGAAAAATATTATCTAGGCGAGTAAATAGATTAACCTTGAAACAACAACGATTAATTACTATTGCTATAAAACAAGCTCGTATTTTATCGTTGTTACCTTTTCTTAATAATGAGAAACAATTTGAAAGAAATGAGTCGACTACTAGAACTTATAGTTTTAGAACTAAAAAGAAATAAAAAATGAAAATAATATGCTTTTTCTTTATTTAATTGATAAAAATGGAATTGAATCAAAAAAGGAATATGAACTCAAATATGGATTGCGGCTTTGTTATAAATTATAAAAAAACCCGATACTCCTGATTTTTTATCGTATCGTAACGTAAAAAAAATCACAAAATTTTTTTAATTTTGAATGGATTTGTTGATTTTTTTTTTATTTATCGTATTTTATCAGACTAATTTATACTCTATACTCCCGGAGAATAAACTCCGGGGAATTTAATTTAAACATTTTCGGGGCATTCTTTCCAATCTTCTTTTTTTAGGATTTCATTTGAAATCATATAAAGACAATTTCTATTTAATATAGCTATTTGTGCAAGTACTTTACGATTAAGAAGCAACTGTCTCTTGGACAGATCATTTATAAAATTGCTATAATTATAGCATACCTTATTTTCGCGAATTACTGCGTTTATCCGAGTGATCCATAAACGCCGAAAATCTCTCTTTTGCCTACCTCTATCCCGATGAGCCGAAACTAAAGCTCTTATTTTCTGTTGAGCAATGGTTCGAGTAAGTCTTGAATGAGCCCCTCGAAAGGTTGATGCAAACAAACGCATTTTTGTTCTACGTCTCCGAGCTATATATCCTCGTGTAACTCTAGTCATTGAATAAATGAAACTTTGATGAATAACTAATTGATTTTTTTTCGTTGAGTTATTCTTTTCTACCCTCCTGGGCTATTAATAACAAAACGGATTGTTCCAATGTATAAAAAAAATCCCAATGGCTTTTGCTGCTATAACCTTCCCGACCACTTTTGTTCAACATTTCGTCTTGAAACAAGACAAAAAACTAAAATTTTTTATTAATGTATCAAAGAAAAGTCAAAAAATATAAATTTTAAATTCTATTTTAATCTAGATAAATAAAAAGGAATATAGTGGGTTCCTTCGTTTCTATGGTTCCTTCTTAAACGGTCAGGTCCTTTCTATACACCGGAGCTCCTTTACTTTAACTTCATTTCTATCTAGTGATAACTTGTACAGTTCAAACTTTTTTTGGCTCTACCCATGAATTATCCAGTAATGGGTCTTTCACAATTAGATTCACCTATACAGTAACGGTATTTCATTTTGAAAGTTAGATGGATAGCTGACCCTAATAGTCCGTTCTTACAAATTAAAGGGAACATTTTTTTTCTTAATTACTTAATTAAAGGGATTCCCCGCTAAATGGATAGCGTTAACGCTACCAATGGGAAATTCTTTTGGCTTTACACTAATATAAACCATAAATTTCATACACAATAGATGAATAGATCGTTTTTTTTAGAGAGTCACTTGAGTTTTTCCATTTTATCCTATTCATCCGTATGGATCATTGATACTGGAAAAATTTTTCATTTTCGTTTGCTTTTCATAATCTGAACGAGTCACACATACACCCTAGTACATGTTCCTCGGCGCTGAGGACATCCCCGAAGAGCGGGGGATTTCGTGACATTTCTGATTGGCTGTCTTGTGTTTCTAATAAGTTGTTTAATAGTTGGCATGCTGAATTATATACATAATGAGCTGGTTTAGATTAATCCTAACCGAATGGATTTCTAGTTAATAGAATCTTAAGATAAACCCAGTGATAATATAAAATTAAAAACTAAAGAAAATAGTTAACTATTTTATTTAGTCGACCGCTACAAGATCAACAATTCCATGAGCTTGGGCTTCTGCTGCTGACATAAAAACATCCCTTTCCATATCTTCGGATACAACCCATATGGGTTTGCCCGTTCTTTGTACATAAACCCTTGTGAGTGTTTCGCGCAATTTCAAAAGTTCTTCCGCTTCCAAGATAAATTCTCCCGTTTGAGCCTCGTAAAAAGAACTAGCAGGTTGATGAATCATTACCCTGATGGTATGTATACCTTAAAGGGGGTTCTTATATCTCGCGCGACGAAGCGAAGAGAAAAATATATTTTATTATTATTATATTATAGAATAGAATTGAACAACCGTACGTGCATTTTTTTCGCATTGCATACGGCTTTACAATGGAATTTACTTTTTCCGTTAAAGAAACAAAAAAAAGGATCGATCTGATTCCGATCCGTAAATGATCCAATTACCACCCTTCTTTTTGGAGGAGTTTACAAATACTACGATGGCTCCGTTGCTTTATCTTTATTTCGTCTATAATTCAGCAATCCCAAAGTTTCTTTTTTATCGGCAAAAAAAAAATAAAAAAAAAAAATAAGGAAAAAAGACTTTTTTGTACTCTTTCAAACTTTTTAAAAAATTTTTATGAAAAAGGTTTGTGACACTGAAACGGACTCCCAATAAAAAAATAGGGAATATTATTCATCTCATACTACCCCTTCGATACAGAATCTAATGAGAATAAAAAAGAGAAAGTTTTTTCTCATATCGAATTCAAAGTGCCATGCTATTATTACTTCATTTTTAATATGGTGAAGGCATAGTATTCTTTTTTCTCTCAAATAAAAAACTCATTGGCGCCAAGCGTGAGGGAATGCTAAACGTTTGGTAATTTCTCCTCCGACCAGTATAAACGATCCCATTGAAGCAGCTAATCCCATACATATTGTATGTACATCTGGTCGCACAAATTGCATAGTATCATAAATAGCTACACCAGGTATTACCCAGCCCCCAGGAGAATTAATAAACAAATACAAATCTTTGGTATCATCCTCGATACTGAGATATACCATAAGACCAATAAGTTGATTCGAGATCTCGCTATCAACTTCTTGGCCTAAAAAAAGTAATCTTTCTCGATAAAGTCGGTTGATTAGGATAAAATTTAATCCCTTAGAAACCGTACATGCACCTTTTTATGCATACGGTTCAAAAAAATTGTGAAAAAAATCAATGTGTAGATTCGATTCGTTTTTAATTTTGGTAGAGGTTTTCAAAATTATAATAAAATTTTTATAATGAAAAATAAAAAAAAAATTTTGAAAAACTCAACTAAAAAAATAGAATTTACTAAACTTATCGAACTTCCTTTTCATTGATGTATCAGTTCATCGAGATACAATCCTAATCACGATGTCATTTTCTTGTTCTTGAATGGGCCTTTTTAATTAATTCTTTTAGGTTTATGCTCTACTCCGGGTAAAGATCTCCCCGATTTCTATTTGCACATATAGGACAAATTTTTCCAATACCACATTTGTTTTTTTTATCTTTTCTTTCGTCAAATTTAATATTCAACATATTTTTTACTTTTTTTTTTCGAGTGATTAAAAAACAAATACCATTTGTTTATTTTAAAAATTTTTCTTTTTTTAATCAAAACAGTTCGTTCAAAGTTAATGTAAATAAAATGTATAATACAATAATACAAGTAATCTTCAATATATTCCCAATTTCAATTGGGTTTTTGATAAACGGAGCCTGGATACTTCATTTTTTTGTCCAACCGAGCCAACCATAAATTATTCTAATTGATAATGTTAATCTGAATCCTCCTAAAACTCAAAATAGGATCGAATTGCCTTTCACGCTCCAAATTTATATTTATTATGATTCAATCAATCTTTCTTAGGCGAAAGGGAGGATATCTCAATCGGGAGAGAGAATGGGGAAATCCCATATGACCCAATATATCTCACAAGTCGCACTATACGTCAACCCAAGATGCATCTTCCTCTCCAGGACTTCGAAAGGGAACTTTTGGAACACCAATAGGCATTAAAAAAAAATTAAGTATTATGGTTCACTTTGATGTGGAAACGTAATAATAGAATTATTATCTTCATAATCTCAACCTTGATATCATATGTTATGTATAGATCATAAAAGTTTAGTTTAAAATGAAGATAGAATAGAATAAATAAGGGAAATTTCTTAGGAATATAACCTTCCAATAATCATCAAGTAAAAAAGTATTTACGGATACAAGATGGTATCAACTTCCCATTGCGTATTGATACTTATCGGATATAGAATAGATTTGTTTCTCTTTGTTCCTACAAACATAATTGTTCTATTATTACCACCAAAATAGAACAAATATGAACCCTTGTTCCGAGATAATCCATTGAACAAAAGGGGTACATTGCATAATCACAGTCTTTTCTAATGCAATAAAGTTACATAGTGTCATTTTTCTTTGAGTAAAGGGGTATTTCCATGGGTTTGCCTTGGTATCGTGTTCATACTGTCGTATTGAATGATCCCGGCCGGTTAATTTCTGTCCATATAATGCATACAGCTCTGGTTGCCGGTTGGGCTGGTTCGATGGCTCTATATGAATTAGCCGTTTTTGATCCCTCTGATCCCGTTCTTGATCCAATGTGGAGACAGGGTATGTTCGTTATACCTTTCATGACTCGTTTAGGAATAACCAATTCATGGGGCGGTTGGAGTATTACAGGAGGGACTATAACGGATCCGGGTATTTGGAGTTATGAAGGTGTGGCCGGAGCACATATTGTGTTTTCTGGTTTGTGCTTTTTAGCAGCTATTTGGCATTGGGTGTATTGGGATCTAGAAATATTTTCTGATGAACGTACAGGAAAACCTTCTTTGGATTTGCCTAAGATTTTTGGAATTCATTTATTTCTTTCCGGAGTGGCTTGTTTTGGTTTTGGCGCATTTCATGTAACAGGCTTGTATGGTCCCGGAATCTGGGTATCCGACCCTTATGGACTAACTGGAAAAGTACAGCCTATAAGTCCGGCATGGGGTGTCGAAGGTTTTGATCCTTTTGTTCCAGGAGGAATAGCCTCTCATCATATTGCAGCAGGGACATTAGGCATATTAGCAGGTTTATTCCATCTTAGTGTCCGTCCGCCTCAACGTCTATACAAAGGATTACGTATGGGCAATATTGAAACCGTTCTTTCTAGTAGTATTGCTGCTGTCTTTTTTGCAGCTTTTGTTGTTGCTGGAACTATGTGGTATGGTTCAGCAACTACTCCGATCGAATTATTCGGTCCCACTCGTTATCAATGGGATCAGGGATACTTTCAGCAAGAAATATACCGAAGAGTAAGTGCTGGGCTATCTGAAAATCAAAGTTTATCTGAAGCTTGGGCCAAAATTCCTGAGAAATTAGCTTTTTATGATTACATCGGTAATAATCCGGCAAAAGGGGGATTATTTAGAGCGGGCTCCATGGACAATGGCGATGGAATAGCTGTTGGATGGTTAGGACACCCCATTTTTAGAGATAACGACGGACGTGAACTTTTTGTACGCCGTATGCCTACATTTTTTGAAACATTTCCGGTCGTTTTGATAGATGGGGACGGAATTGTTAGAGCGGACGTTCCTTTTCGAAGAGCGGAATCTAAGTATAGCGTTGAACAAGTAGGTGTAACTGTTGAGTTCTATGGTGGTGAACTCAACGGAGTCAGTTATAGCGATCCCGCTACTGTCAAAAAATATGCTAGGCGTGCTCAATTGGGTGAAATTTTCGAATTAGACCGCGCTACTTTGAAATCTGATGGTGTTTTTCGCAGTAGTCCAAGGGGTTGGTTTACTTTTGGACATGCTTCTTTTGCCTTACTCTTCTTCTTTGGACACATTTGGCATGGGGCTCGAACTTTGTTCAGAGATGTTTTTGCCGGTATTGACCCCGATTTGGATGCTCAGGTGGAATTTGGAGCATTCCAAAAACTTGGGGATCCCACTACAAGAAGACAAGGAGTCTAATAGAAGATTTTTCTTTCCTATATTTTTGGTGTGATTTGATATAGGATACTAAAAAATCTTGATTGAAATCGCCGCGCTTTTTTTTGTTTTGACTTTTTATCATTATCGAGAAAATAATCTCGAGTAAACAGGTATGGAAGCTATAATTGTAAACCACAATCAAATCTATGGAAGCATTGGTTTATACATTTTTATTAGTCTCGACTCTAGGAATCATTTTTTTCGCTATCTTTTTTCGGGAACCTCCTAAAGTTCCAACTAAAAAGGTGAAATAATTTTTCATTAGCTTAATTGAAGTAATGAGCCTTCTGGTATTAGAAGGCTCATTACTTCAACTAGTCCCCGTGTTCCTCGAAAGGATCTCTTAATTGTTGAGAGGGTTGCCCAAAAGCGGTATATAAGGCATACCCAGTAAAACTTACAAGTAAACCAGATATAAAGATGGCGACTAGGGTTGCTGTTTCCATTATTATATAATTTCAAGACCCCAATGGATCTATGATAAAATAATTTATTTACAATGGAATGGTATACAAAGTCAACAGATCAAAAAAAAAAAATAGGATTTATGGCTACACAAACCGTTGAGGGTAGTTCTAGATCTCGTCCAAAACCAACTACCGTAGGGGTTTTATTGAAACCATTGAATTCGGAATATGGTAAAGTAGCTCCTGGATGGGGAACTACTCCTTTGATGGGAGTTGCAATGGCGTTATTTGCAATATTCCTATGTATTATTTTGGAAATTTATAACTCTTCCGTTTTATTGGATGGAATTTCAATGAATTAAATCCACTCAATAAAAAGTTCATTTTATTTTTAGAGCTACGCTTTATATTTTTAATGCCCTTTTTTGGTAGTTCGATCGCGGAATTTCTTTCTTTCTGTATTTCCGGAATATGAGTGTGTGACTTGTTATAGTTGATCCTATTGATAGTACAGAGAAGGGGTCTGGCATCTTATCTTGATAGAGATGGTTCTCATTCGTCGGATATATTTTTTTGTATCTGAAACACGGAATATCTAAAATAGATGAAGAAATCTTTGAACTATGATTCATATTTTTAAAATATTCAGACCTCGCGATCGGATTCAATCAAATTTTTGCTTTTCAAAAAAATCTAAATGTTTTTATTCTTTTTATTTAATAAAATAAAAAGAATAAACAGACAATTTATTTTTTTTTTTATACCTCTTCTATTGATTGAATAAGTGATGATCCAATGGTTCTTACTCAAAGAATCTTTGGGATTAACTTTTAGGTTTTTCGGAGTCATCGTGGTTATAGTATGAATCTGGGGTTTCAATCAATTCATAGGGTCTTAACAAGAAAAATGCCTATCACTGATAAAAAACAAAGATAAAAAATAGGAAAAGAGAATATTCAAGAGGCCGGTAGTAACAATTAACAGAAAGATGGATGAGCCAACTTGATATATTGGCATTATCGCCCCAAAAACAAAAACTTTACTTTCGGATTTTTATTCCTTCACATCTTCCGAAAAGAAAAAATAAATAGATTAAGAAGCTTTAATCTTTATTTGGGTGTGTTTGCTTGAGCCGTACGAGATAAAATTCTCATATACGGTTCTTAGAGGGGGGCTTTTAGCGCTTTACCTATCTCAATAAAGTCTATGATTGGTTCGAAGAACGCCTCGAGATTCAGGCGATTGCGGATGATATAACTAGTAAATATGTTCCTCCGCATGTAAACATTTTTTATTGTCTAGGAGGAATTACGCTTACTTGTTTTTTAGTACAAGTAGCTACGGGGTTTGCTATGACTTTTTACTATCGCCCAACTGTTACGGAGGCTTTTGCTTCTGTTGAATATATAATGACGGAAGCTAATTTTGGTTGGTTAATACGATCAGTTCATCGGTGGTCGGCAAGTATGATGGTTCTAATGATGATCCTGCATGTATTTCGTGTGTATCTTACCGGTGGCTTTAAAAAACCTCGCGAATTGACTTGGGTTACAGGCGTGGTTCTGGCTGTATTGACCGCATCCTTTGGTGTAACTGGTTATTCCTTACCTCGGGACCAAATTGGTTATTGGGCAGTCAAAATTGTAACAGGTGTACCTGACGCTATTCCTGTAGTAGGATCGCCTTTGGTAGAGTTATTACGTGGAAGTGCTAGTGTGGGACAATCCACTTTGACCCGTTTTTATAGTTTACATACTTTTGTATTGCCTCTTCTTACTGCCGTATTTATGTTAATGCATTTTTTAATGATACGTAAACAAGGTATTTCTGGTCCCTTATAGAAAAAGGGGTATATCATAGATATTTTAAATTTATCATTTTTTTTGGGGGGGGGGATAAGAACAGTATTTCATTGCTACATGTATGGATTATTGAAAACACTAATCCATCTATTTGGACATTTTCCTTCAACTCTCTAATATTGTATTTAATTATTTAACATACACTAGTTGAAGGTAATTCTCCGAAAAAAAAATGGATTATGGGAGTGTGTGACTTGAACTATTGATTAGGCTGTGCAGGTATATGGCCCTTTACTGCCACATTGTAATTCATAATCCAATGTGTCTTTTGTCCAACCACCGTATAAGTAAGTCCTATACAGAGGATAGGCTGGTTCGTGTGAAGAGAATTTATTCTATGATCAACCCTGAATCATGTCAGGCAGGTATGAACGGGCTCCGTAAGATCCAGTCGAATGTGTGATTTTGGGTAATATAATTAAAAAATTTTATCTTTTTTCTTAATTTAAGTATATATAATATAACTAATAACTAAATTAAATGATTATTAATTATTTTTTATATTAACTATATATTATTTGAATAGTATTGAAATGCATCCATTTCCTCTGCATTGACCTGATCTATGATATGATACTATCGGAGTGAAACAAGGG